TTGAATTTAACAAAATTTTAAAACTTATTCTATTACTCTAAAATAGGGAGGAATCGCCATATGCTAGAGAAATTTCTCACCTGCCTTGTTTACCGAAACATTTCTGTCGTTATATCCCTAACTGCAAATCTGTCGCAACGGGCGACTTCGAACTGGTCGTGGGGCAATTTGAATTCGATAGGGTCGAAAAAGAAGCTAGACCACAAATGGAGATTACGCAACGCTAAGAGGAGTGGCGGCTCTGCTGAAGATCCTATCGGAGAAAAAGGTCCCAAAAACAAAGATTCTGATAAAAAGAAAAAAAGAACTAAAAACGTACGAAACGCGGACGAGACAGGTAAAGATGAACTGGCTTCTGCAAAAGAGCAGAAAAAGAAAAAAAGAACTAAAAACGTACGAAACGCGGACGAGACAGGTAAAGATGAACTGGCTTCTGCAAAAGAGCAGACTTCCAGTGAATCCATGAGTCCTATTGAAGAGCAGCAGGCTTCGGGTCCTATTGAAGAGCAGCAGGCTTCGGGTCCTATTGAAGAGCAGACTTCCAGTGAATCCATGGGTCCTATTGAAGAGCAGACTTCCAGAAGAGCAGACTTCCAGTGAATCCATGGGTCCTATTGAAGAGCAGCAGGCTTCTGCAAAAGAGCAGACTTCCAGTGAATCCATGGGTCCTATTGAAGAGCAGCAGGCTTCGGGTCCTATTGAAGAGCAGCAGGCTTTTGTAAAAGAACCTGATCGGAATTCAAGCAACGAATACATATCGAATGAGAACACAGACAACGATGAGGACCCATACAACGATGAGGACCCATACAACGATGAGGACCCATACAACGATGAGGACTCAGACTACGAAGGTGTTTGGGAACGTCTATATAAAGAGTGCCTGAAGTTGGTAAAAATTAAACAAAACGAAAGGAAGGCTAGGGAGGCTAGGGAGGCTGCGAAAGCTATGGAGGCTAAGGCTTGGGAGACGCTTAAGAAGAGGTGGGAAGCGGAAGAACAAAAACTACCCCTTAGGGATTATTCTGGCTTTCTTACAAAAATTATATCTTTGATGGTTCAAAAAAACGAAAATCCACTGGACAAGGAGCCAGATTTAGAAGAAACGATATTAAAAAACATAGCAGAATTTGCTCGTTTTTTTCATCTTCGAGAGGACAAAAACGAACTACCTACAACAGGAGTCGCAAGGGACCCTCGACCGAACAGAATTAGCTTAATCCGCGACATTGAGTATTTCTTTTTTCTCCTTGCACCTCCAATTGAATCTGAATCGCCGTGGGATTTTCCGAGATTTATAGTTAGTATTCAGGAGGGTTATTTGAAAAAACTTATGTTTGAATTTATGATGGAACAAAGGAAGCGTATCAATCCACAAAAAGAAACAAAAGACTCTGATGACTCTGTGGAAAAACATCCGCGTCTTATCTATGCATTATTTTTGGAAAAACTAGAGCGTATCTATCAACGAAAGGACACAAAAGACTCTTCTCAAGATCAAAAAGAAACAAATGAAAATGACTCTTCTAAAGATCAACAAGAAACAAATGGACAAACAAATGAAAATGACTCTTCTCAAGATCAAAAAGAAACAAATGAAAATGACTCTTCTCAAGATCAACAAGAAACAAATGGACAAACAAATGAAAATGACTCTTCTCAAGATCAACAAGAAACAAATGGACAAACAAAAGACTCTTCTCAAGATCAACAAGAAACAAATAGACTTATTGATCCGAAGGATGAGGATAAATCTATAAAAAAAGAAGGGGGTACGGGTAAACGTAAGAGAAAAAAAGGTAAAAAAAAAGGGCCTGATTCTGATTCAGGGAATGGGGGGGGGACCCCCCCTCCCCTCCCCCTTAACGACTTTAATTTCCCTCCCGAGGACCCTCCCGAGGACCCTCCCGAGGACCCTTCCGGGGACCCTCCCGACGAGGTCCCTTCCGAGGACCCTTACGAGGACTACCCTACCGACGAGGACCCTTCCGAGGACTACCCTACCGACGAGGACCCTTACGAGGACTACCCTACCTACGAGGACCCTTACGAGGACTACCCTACCTACGACAACCCTTGGGAGACCCCTTTTGATGATCAAGATCGAAATGAAGATTTACTTCAAAATCGAGATGAATATTTATTTTATAAAAATGATTTTGATCAAGAAGAATATTCGAAACCAACAAAATATTTTGACAATCCAGAATATAAAAAAATAAAGAAGGGAAAGACAAAGAAAAATGAGAGTCAAAAGAATCAAAGTCCTAAGAATAATCAAGAGGGAACTCAGAATCAAGATTCTGATCTGAATCAAGAGGGAACTCAGAATCAAGATTCAGATCAGAATCAAGAGGGAACTCCAAATTTTGGGCATTTGTGGGTTCAATGCGAAAATTGTTTTGGATTAAATTATAAAAAATATTTTTTTAACACAAAATTGAATATTTGTGAATACTGTGGATCTCATTTGAAAATGAGTAGTTCAGAAAGAATCGACCTTCCGATTGATCCAGGCACTTGGAATCCTATGGATGAAGACATGATTTCTACGGATCCCATTGAATTTGATAGGAATCCCACTAAAAAAAAGGATCCTACTGAATTTGATAGGGATTCCCCTAAAAAAAAGGATCCTACTGAATTTGATAGGGATTCCCCTAAAATATTAATTCCTCCGAAGGAGGCGGATTATAAGAATGAAGACCATTTTTGTCGTTGCAAATGCAAATGTAATAAAAAAAGTTGCAAATCTCTTTTCCCAAAGGATATACCTTTTTGTAACAAAAAAACACTTTTTCCGCAAAATCATCAAAATATTTGCAAACGTCATATTAGATGTTGTTGCGTATGTTGTTGCCAATGTTCTTGCCAACGTAATGAAGTAAATTCAGAAAACGGGAGCATAAATGGCACTCCCCCCCTTACAAAGTCAACAAATCATGTTTATAATAATGCAGATTCCCCCACTGGGGTAAAGATAAAGTTTTATGATACTCAAAATCGTATTGATGCTGATTGTACTAATCCTGCAGCTGATATTAATTCTAAATCGGAGTCGGATTATATTAACTCTAAATCCGAGTCAGATGACGAAAATTATAAATCCGAGTCAGATGACGAAAATTATAAATCCGAGTCGGCGGATAAAGGAAATTCTAAGGCGGAGGAAGCTGAAGCAATTTATAAAGCAGAATCGGATGAAGGTTTGGAAGATTATGTTGTTGGATCCGGATCCGGAGAGAGAGACTATAATCATCGTCTGCATTCTTATCAGGAAGAGACGGGGTTAACTGAAGCTGTTCAAACAGGTACAGGTCAACTAAACGGTATTCCTCTAGCAATTGGGGTTATGGATTTTAAGTTTATAGGAGGTAGTATGGGATCCGTAGTAGGTGAAAAAATAACCCGGTTGATTGAATATGCTACCAAAAAATTCCTACCGGTTATTTTAGTATGTGCTTCCGGAGGGGCACGGATGCAAGAAGGAAGCTTGAGCTTAATGCAAATGGCTAAAATATCTGCCGCTTTGCATAAGCACCAAAAAAATCAAAAGTTATTCTATATATCAATCCTTACAACGCCCACTACTGGGGGGGTGACAGCCAGTTTTGGTATGTTGGGAGATCTAATTTTTTCCGAACCCAACGCCGACATTGCATTTGCGGGTAAAAGAGTAATTGAGCAAACATTGAATCTGACAGTACCCGAAGATTTACAAACGGCGGAAAATTTCTTCCAAAAGGGTTTATTGGATCTAATCATACCGCGTAATATTTTAAAGAACCTTATAAGTGAGTTACTTAAGTTGCACGCTTTGAATAAAAATCAAGTCGAGCATAAAGGTCAATTATTTGTGTAAATTCGATAAAATAAAGTATTTGGTTTATAGGAATCAAAGTAAAAACTGGAAGGATGGAGGTTTTTAGTCGGCGACACCCTAATTGTAGAATAGAAGTAAAGTAATCAAAAAGTTTGAGTTTAGATATTCACATTTTTTGATTACTTATTAGGAAACCCCTATCAATAAGATAAAAAAAAAGAATGACATCTTCCTTTTTTTTCCTTCTGAGAAATTAGTTTTATTTTACAAATTTCATGTTCCCTTTTTCTATTTTGACATATGTATATAATTCAAAAATAAATAACTTTTTGCCTCTTTCGGGATTTTCCGGGAATCCCCTTTCTTTTTCCTTATTTCAAATCCCTCTTGGATCCGACGAATCCTTTGGAAATTCAATTAATAAGAAACCTTATTCTTTCGATTTATTTTATTGAATTTGTAGAAGCAAAAGAAAGAAGAAAAAATGAAGAATAATAAAGTCGATTATCATATATTATATGTGGAAAGCTGATTTTTTTAGTTCTACATTCCTTGCACTTATTATATATACTCTACTGACTTCTAATTCTATATCTATGGAATTAGAATTCGAATTTATTTATTAATAAAATAACATAAAATAACAAAAAAAATATAACAAACAGGTACAATATAGTAAATCGAGGTACCCATTCTATGACAACTATCAACTTTCCCTCTATTTTTGTGCCTTTAGTAGGCCTAGTATTTCCGGCAATTGCAATGGCTTCTTTATTTCTTCATGTTCAAAAAAACAAGATTGTTTAGATCCTGTGGTGTGGGCCAAATCCAATTTTTCAAGACTTAGACTTGAATCATAACACAGATATCTATTTAGCAGAATGGTATACCACGTGATTTCTTCCGAACATAAAAGAAAGAGCCCTTATGCATGTGCATGTGGAAACATGACTTTAGGGGGGTAGATGTTATTATTTTTGATCTAACTAGTTTCAAGTAAAGATTCACATCAGAATGGTACTAGTTGATGAGAGTTACATTGGAAGCAAAAAGAATAAGGAAAGTCAAATTCATTTGGGATATTCTTTCAATTCAAATAAAATGCAACCCGATCCACTATGAATTGGCGATCAGAACGTATATGGATAGAACTTATAACGGGATCTAGAAAAATTAGTAATTTCTGCTGGGCATTTATCCTTTTTTTAGGTTCCTTAGGATTTTTATTGGTTGGAATTTCCAGCTATCTTGGTAGGAATTTGATATCTTTATTCCCCCCTCAGCCCATTTTTTTTTTTCCACAAGGGATCGTGATGTCTTTCTATGGGATCGCAGGCCTCTTTATTAGCTCCTATTTGTGGTGTACAATTTTGTGGAATGTAGGTAGTGGTTATGATCGATTCGATAGAAAAGAAGGAAGAGTATGTATTTTTCGTTGGGGATTTCCTGGAAAAAATCGTCGCATCTTCCTCCGATTTCTTATAAAAGATATTCAGTCCATTAGAATAGAACTTCAAGAGGGTATTTATACTCGTAGTGTCCTTTATCTGGAAATCAGAGGCCAGGGGGCCCTTCCCTTGACTCGTACTGATGAGAATTTGACTCCACGAGAAATTGAACAAAAAGCTGCTGAATTAGCCTATTTCCTGCGTGTACCAATTGAATGAAGTATTTTGAAACGAATGCTTTCTTTCTCAGCTCGGAATAAAATAAAAACTCTACATACAATCCCCTTTTTATACGGCGTACCTTAACGGAAATTAAATCAGAACACCCACCCATTCGGGTCAAAACAGACGTATACAGGTATACAGAAAAACCAAAAGGGGCAATTTTTTTTTGTCTACAAATTTGTCTACAAAAAGGGGTCTTTTATTCGTATGGAAATCGACTCAACTCAATTCTCAATTCAATTCAGTAACAGTAATAAAAAAAAGTAAAAAATCGAAATAATAATGGATTCATTCCATATATCAAATCAAAATAAATAACTTTCTTTAGGCCCAGTAGTTAGAATTGAGAGGTTAGATACAATACAAAAAAATCATGTATTTTTATATATTTTTTAGCAATCTTTCGTTTTATTTTTATTCTTTCTTTTGTTCTCTTTAATGATCAAAGAATTGGCTTTCTTATAATTATAACGAGAATTTTCTTATTCGAATTTTGTTTTGTTTTGCCATCCATTTTTGATCATCACATTCAGACCCTCAATTCTTTATTTTGTGCTATGGGTAACTCGTGAAATTTTTCCAAAGATTTGATTGATATTTTGGTAGTCAAGTAAGTTCTCTCGTCTTGAAATCAAAATAATATTCATAAATTTAAGTGGCTGTCCCACGTATTCCTTAAAAGGAAGGAATTGCTTCGAATTGAACCAATTGCAATATCTGGAAACACGATTTTTTTATTTATTCATTCGAATTCAGAGTGGATTCTTTATTCTTATTCTATATTTTGTGTTTTTTCAAAGATTCAAGGACTAATTACCAAATTAGAACAAAAAAAAACGGAGAATAGATTCATAGATTCGATACTTTGTAATAGAGTAATAGAACTCATGTTTCATAGAAATATTAGGTCACATAGAGTCGACGAGCGCGCCGGGTTCGTTAACAATTTCTATATGAAAAAAAAATGGAAAAAAAGAGAGCATTTATTCCCTTTCTATATCTTGTATCTATAGTATTTTTACCCTGGTGGATCTCTCTATCATTTCAAAAAAGTCTGGAATCTTGGGTTACTAATTGGTGGAATATAAAGCAATCTGAAACTCTTTTGAATGATATTCAAGAAACGAGTCTTCTAGAAAAATTCATCGAATTAGAGGAGCTCCGTTTGTTGGACGAAATGATAAAGGGATACCCGGAAACACATCTACAAAAGCTTCGTATAGGAATCCACAATGAAACGATTCAATTGATCAAGATGCACAATGAGGATTGTATCCATATGATTTTGCACTTCTCGACAAATATAATCTATTTCCTTATTCTAAGTGGGTATTCTATTCTGGGGAATAAAGAACTTATTCTTCTTAACTCTTGGGTTCAGGAATTCCTATATAACTTAAGCGACACAATAAAAGCTTTTTCTATTCTTTTATTAACCGATTTATGTATTGGATTTCATTCACCCCACGGTTGGGAACTAATGATTGGCTCTATCTACAAAGATTTTGGATTTGCACATAACGATCAAATTATATCTGGTCTTGTTTCCACTTTTCCAGTCATTCTAGATACAATTCTCAAATATGGGATTTTCCGTTATTTAAATCGGGTATCCCCATCACTTGTAGTGATTTATCATTCAATGAATGATTGAAAAGAAAAACGATATACGGATATGAATCCAATTAGAATTTAGAATTATAAGGTTTCTTACTTCGTACATAATCAAAGCATTCAAAATCGTACTTACTCCTTCTATTTCTACCCATCCAAGGCGGGGAGTTTCTCCCATATTCCAGTAATTAAATTAAGTTCAGTAAGGTAAATAGCAGAATCGTGGATAGGGAACTAGACTAGCAACCTACCCAATTTATTGTAGAAATTTTCGGGATCAACGATTGGACCATGCAAACTAGAAATACTTTTTCTTGGATAAAAGAACAGATTACTCGATCCATTTACGTATCGGTCATGATATATCTAATAACTCGGTCATCCATTTCA